AAAAAGTTCCTCGATGGTCACACAAATTAGTCGACCATTTAGAACAAGCGGAAGAACAATACAAAAGCATAGAACTTTTGGGAAGGCGTCCCCCGGTTCGTTCAAGAAAAAGCAAACGTGTAACGGTTTTTAATGAATATAACAATACTTTTAATAATCTCCAAGATCTTAATACTAACCAAGCAGACGACATTGTTGTGATACGTTATTCACAACAACCGGATTTTCGACGAGACCTAATCCTAGGCTCGATCCGAGCCCAAAGACGTAAAACAGTTATTTGTAAAGCTTCTGAAGAAAATATTCATTCCCCCTCTTTTTTGGAACGAAACGACCCTTCCTTTTCTTTTGAGACTTCCGAAATAATTAAAAAAATTTTTCAAAATTGGCTATGGAAAAATACAGAATTAAAAATTCTAGATTATACAGATAAAAAGACAAAAGAAAGTACTAAAAAAAAAGAAGATAACAAAAGCGAAGAAGAAAAAAGAAGAGAAAAAAGAAGAGAAAAAAGACGGATAGAAATAGCCGAAGCCTGGGATAGCTTTGTATTGGCTCAAGTAATAAGAGGTCTTATGTTAGTAACCCAATCAATTATAAGAAAATATATAATATTACCCTCATTGATAATAGTTAAAAATATCATCCGTATACTATTATTTCAATTTCCTGAATGGTCCGAAGATTTAACAGATTGGCGTAAAGAAATGCATGTTAAATGCACTTATAACTGCGTTCAATTATCAGAAAAAGAATTTCCTAAAAACTGGTTAAAAGACGGTATTCAGATAAAGATCTTATTTCCTTTTCGTCTTAAACCTTGGCACAAATCTAAGCTACGAGAAAGATATACCTATCCACTGAAAAATAAAGAAAAAAAAAATGATTTTTTTTTTTTAACCGTTTGGGGAATGGAAACCAAACTTCCTTTTGGTTCTCCACGAAAACAACTTTCATTTTTTGAACCTATTTTTAAAGAACTCAAAAAAAAACGTCAAAAATTTAAAAAGAAGTGTTTAAAGGGTCTAAGAATTTTAAAAGAAAGAAGAATAATTTTTATAAATGTCTCAAAAAAAAAAAAAAAATGGATAAGAAATAATGAGATAATTGATGAATCGTCCATTAATATTCAATCTATGCAGTGCATAACTTGTGCATTGAGAAAACAAAAAATACAAGGGCTAACTACTCTAACAAAGACAATTGTAAATGAAATACAAAAAATGTCAAAAGACAATAAAAACGAATTTCGAAGCCTACATATAAATATTAGTTCGAATAAAATTAGCTATGATAATAAAATCAGCTATGATGATAAAATATTGGAATCAACAAAAACGATTTTGCAACGCTTAAAAAGAATAAATGTTCGACTAATTCGTAAAACTGATTATTTTCTAAACTTTTTCGTTGAAAGTATACATAGAAATATTTATATATATATCAAGAATATTTATAGAATAACTGTACAACTTTTTTTTTTTGTTTTTGAAAAAACAAAAAAAAAAATTAATAAATACAGCTCCTTTACTAACTTTTTTTCTTATCCTAACTATATTTGGAATAATGAAACAAAGCAAGAAAAAATTGCTAAAACAAATAAAAATATAAAGAAAGTCATTTATACTATAACGGAGCCACTTTCTAATATTAGTAATAAGAGTTTACATTCTTTTTGTGACTTATCTTATTTGTCACAAGCATATGTGTTTTACAAATTATCACAAAACCAGGCTTTGAACTTTTTTAATTTATATAAGTTAAGATTAAGATCTGTCTTTCAATCGAATGTAACATCCACTTTTCTTAAAAATCAAATAAAGAATTATTTTATTGAAACACAGAAAACATTACATTCCGAATTGAACCATAAGAACCTCCACAATTTTCGAACAATACATAAATGTAAAACTGGGTTAAAAGGTTATTATAAAGATGATTTATCTGAGTTCATACCACAAGAAAGTAGAAATAGAGTAAATCAACACTCTATAGGTCAAAATAACCATTTCAATCAATTTTTTTCCTATGAAAAAAATAGATTAATTAACTTCGAAAAAAAAAAAAATGTTAAAAAACAAGATAGATATGACCTTTTATCATATAATTTTATTAAGTCTGAAGATAATAAGAATTCCTCCATTTCTGGATTATCTGGACAAGTAAATCATAACCGATATGTTTTTTCAAATTACGACAAAAGTAAACGCCAATTTTGTAATATGTTGGTAGGTATTCTGGTAAACAATTTTCTAGTAGAAAATAATATTATACATATAAAGAAAAACTCGACTAGAAAATTTTATTATTGGATATTTCTCAATTTGTGTTTTAGAAATCAAATTGATATTGGGGTCTGTAGAAATATGGATATTGACACCAACAGTAGTAAATATATTAAGATTAGAACTAATAATTATCAAAAAACCGCGAAAATCGATAAGAAAGTTCGTTTTTTTACGACAATTCATCAAAATCAAGGGATCAACCCATTCAATAAAAAAAAAAAAATTTTTGATTGGATGAGAATGAATGAAGAAATACTAAATTGTTACATATTTAAGTTCCAACTTTGGTGTTTTCCAGAATTTTTTATACTTCATAATTTGTATAAAAATAAACCATGGACCATACCAATCAAGTCGCTCCTTTTAAATTTTAATGTAAATAAAAACACCACTGTAAAGAAAAAAAGAAATTTTTTTATATCAATTTTTTCATTAGAAAAACAAAAGAAAAGGGAAAAAGAATGCACAATCCAGCCAGATTTTGAATCAACTCTATTAAACTATGAAAAAGATATTGCAGAAAATTATGGGATATCAAAGATGAAAAAAGAGAAAAACACAAAATCATACCAGAACAACATGTACGTGAAATTCGATTTCTTCCTAAAAAGATATTTTCTTTTTCAATTGAGATGGGCTGGTCTTTTAAATAAAAAAATAATAAATAACATTAACGTATATTGTCTCCTGCTTAGACTTCTAAACCCAAGAGAAATTGCTATAGCCTCCACTCAAAGGGGGGAACTAAGTCTGGGTATTTTTCTGCTTGAGGAAAATTTAACTCTTACACAATTGCTTAAAAGGGCAATAGTACTTATAGAACCCATTCGGCTGTCTATAAAAAGTGCAGGACATTTTATTATGCATCAAACTATGGGGATTTCGGTGATTCAGAACAGCAACCACACAATTAATCAAAGATTCCAACAAAAAGGCCATGTTGATAAGCCGAATTCTGATGAATTAATTCCAGAGCCCCAAAAGATGACTGAAAATCGAGACAAAACTTATTATGATTTGTTTGTTCCTGAAAGTATTTTATCCCCCAGACGTCGGAGAGACTTCAGAATTCTAATTTGTTTCTATTCTATGAATAGAAATGGTATACCTCTACATGCGCCATTTTGGAATGAAAATCAGAGAAAGAGTCAAGTTTTGACTAAAAGAAAAAGAGAGACAAATAAACTAATTAAATTAAAATTTTTTCTTTGGCCTAATTATCGCTTAGAAGATTTTGCTTGTATGAATCGCTATTGGTTTGATACGAATAATGGCAGTCGTTTCGGTTTGCTAAGGATACATATGTATCCAAAATTTTAAAACTGAACTGACCCGTGTACTCAAAAAAAGTAAAATATGGATTGACTTTATTGCCCGCGCTATATTTTTATATGAAGACAAAGACATGCACACATACATTGTTTTACATTCCATTCTGATACATGATACTAATTGAACGACATATCAATATATATAAATGATGAAAAAATATTCTTTATTTTTCGGGGTCTAATTTTCATCTTTTGTGAGTGTAGATAACCATCTTTTTGTCTACCTATTGGAATACTATTTTACAATTGGTAAGTTTTAACAAAATAAAGATTATTATAGCGTGTATGCCAAATAATAAAATAATAATAATAAAAAAGTAGCACTTTTTTTATTGATAATAAAAAATATATCTAGTAATTAAAGGCCAGTGGGGGGAAGATTTAATTTTATGTTAAAAAAGTCATTCATCTCGGTTATTTCGCACGAAGAAAAAAAAGAAAACCAGGGGTCTGTTGAATTTCAAATACTAAGGCTCACTAATAGGATACGAAAACTTTCGTTACATTTGGAATTGCACAGAAAAGATTATTTATCTCAGAGAGGCCTACGGAAAATTTTAGGAAAACGCCAAAGAATGCTGTCTTATTTGTCAAAGAAAAATAGAATACGTTATAAACAATTAATTAATCAGTTAGATATTCGCGAATCAAAAACACGTTAATTTGAGTTTGAAGGGTCGTTTTGAATTATTTGAGTTAGTAGATCTTGAATTTTAATGAACTTATTTTAACTTTCAGTAATTCATGAAAAAATGAATCGAGTAAAAACCTATGAATATACCAGCTACAAAAAACGACCTCATGATAGTAAATATGGGACCCCACCACCCATCAATGCATGGTGTTCTTCGACTCATCGTTACTCTCGATGGTGAAGATGTTATTGATTGTGAACCAATATTAGGATATTTACACCGAGGAATGGAAAAAATTGCGGAAAACCGAACAATTATACAATATTTGCCTTATGTAACGCGTTGGGATTATTTAGCTACTATGTTCACAGAAGCAATAACCGTAAATGGACCAGAGTTATTCGGAAATATCCAAGTACCTAAAAGGGCCAGCTATATCCGAACAATTATGTTGGAGTTGAGTCGTATAGCTTCGCATTTGTTATGGCTCGGCCCTTTTATGGCAGATATTGGGGCGCAGACTCCTTTCTTCTATATTTTCAGAGAAAGAGAGTTAGTATATGATCTATTTGAAGCTGCCACTGGTATGAGAATGATGCATAATTTTTTTCGTATTGGAGGAGTAGCGGCCGATTTACCTTATGGCTGGATAGATAAATGTTTAGATTTTTGCGATTATTTTTTAACAGGAGTTACTGAATATCAAAAACTTATTACACGAAATCCTATTTTTTTAGAACGAGTTGAGGGGATAGGCATTATTGGAAGAGAGGAAGTAATAAATTGGGGTTTATCAGGACCAATGCTGCGAGCCTCTGGAATACAATGGGATCTCCGTAAAGTTGATCATTATGAGTGTTACGACGAATTTGATTGGGAAGTACAGTGGCAAAAAGAAGGAGATTCATTAGCTCGATATCTCGTCCGCATTGGCGAAATGACGGAATCCATCAAAATTATTCAACAGGCTCTAGAAGGAATTCCGGGGGGACCATATGAGAATTTAGAAATCCGATATTTTGATAGAGAAAGGAATCCAGAATGGAATGACTTTGACTATCGATTTATTAGTAAAAAACCTTCTCCTACATTTGAATTGCCTAAACAAGAACTCTATGTGAGAGTTGAAGCCCCAAAGGGGGAATTGGGGATTTTTTTGATAGGGGATCAAAGTGTTTTTCCTTGGAGGTGTAAAATTCGCCCGCCTGGTTTTATCAATTTGCAAATTATTCCTGAGTTAGTTAAAAGAATGAAATTGGCTGATATTATGACAATACTAGGTAGCATAGATATCATTATGGGAGAAGTTGATCGTTAAAATGATAATTGATAAAATCGAAGTACAAGATATCAATTCTTTTTCTAGATTGGAATTTTTAAAACAGGCTTATGGAATTCTATGGATACTTATTCCTGTTTTTACTCCTGTATTAGGAATAACAATAGGTGTACTAGTAATTGTATGGTTAGAAAGAGAAATATCCGCAGGGATACAACAACGTATTGGACCTGAATACGCTGGGCCTTTAGGAGTTCTTCAAGCTTTAGCTGATGGGGCAAAACTACTTTTCAAAGAAAACCTCTTTCCATCTAGAGGAGATACTCGTTTATTCAGTATCGGACCTTCCATAGCGGTCATATCCATTTTAGTAAGCTATTTGGTAGTTCCTTTTGGTTCTCGTCTTGTTTTAGCGGATCTCAATATCGGTGTTTTTTTATGGATTGCCATTTCAAGTATTGCTCCCATCGGCCTTCTTATGTCAGGATACGGATCAAATAATAAATATTCTTTTTTAGGTGGTCTACGAGCAGCTGCTCAATCGATTAGTTATGAAATACCATTAACTTTATGTGTCTTATCAATATCTCTACGTGCGATTCGTTAAGACATAAAATTTTCCATATTTCTTCCTTTCTATTTTCTAGTAAGAGAGCGGAACGAATTGAGTAAATATCTTCATTTTTTATTCAGCTGGATCAACTAAACCTGAGGGTTATATGAGTGAAAGAAAACAGCTTATATCTAAACTAGCTGTAAAAAAATTGAGTCTCATTTGATATGTATAAATGTTAGAGAGCCAAACGAAAATAAACATAAGCAAATGAAAGTTTTTTCCCCAAGATTGGGTAACTAGTCATCCTGACTTGAAGCGGGCTAAAAAGATAAACTAGAGTGAGTTTTCACTATCGTTTGTATGTATTATCATACATGGATTACCTTAACGTAACGGATGATTGAACAAAAATGAGTGGATGAGTAGAAACACCAAGATACATAAAGGATTTGTAATGGAGATTATGTAAAATAATAAGAATATTTCTGCATAATGTACAAAGAATATTAATTGGGGCTTTCAGTTAGTAGAAATGATTAGGCAGTACTCCCTACAATTCCGATCCAGAGTATGCTCCTATCCGTCGATTAAATAAATGACTATTGGCAACGAAATAATCCTTTACTTTGGTTTGATTTTGTAACTACACTTTTCGCAGAAACAGAAAGAAGACATAGAAACCACAAAAAAAAAAAGAGAAAGAAATACAATTAAAGGATAAAAACTATCTTTTTAGTCGTCTTTCTTTGGACTTTTATTTGTTCTATATTCATATTTATCTATATAGAATTCAGATCATAATTCCAGAATTAATGTCAAATTCTTTTCGTATGTAAAAAGGAAGGGTTATTGATATCTTTATAACGAGTATTTGATTGAAGAGTTAAGTTATTACTCAACAAATAAAATTTCAAAAGATTTTTGAAATTATTAAATCAAAGGACGAGATCAATTCAGCAGCACTTTAATTAATTTTAATTCAAATTAATTTAAAATAGATATTCGAATTAATTTTAAAATATATATAATTATTAAAGCAGAACAAATAGAATTCAATTGGTCTAATTCGGGATCGTACAATATATTTTTACACTATCCATCTTATAAAGCTAGAAAAAAAATAATACTGACTCGATCCTTAGATTTATTTAAGGTCATCAAGGAGCCGTATGCTGTGAAAATCTCATGTACGGTTCTGGAATAGCGATGGAAACAGTGATGGTATCACCGACTATGATTATCTAATAGTTCAAGTACAGTTGATATAGTTGAGGCACAATCAAAATATGGTTTTTGGGGATGGAATTTGTGGCGTCAACCTATAGGGTTTATTATTTTTCTAATTTCTTCTCTAGCAGAATGTGAAAGATTACCCTTTGATTTACCCGAAGCAGAAGAAGAATTAGTAGCAGGTTATCAAACCGAATATTCGGGTATCAAATTTGGTTTATTTTATGTTGCTTCTTATTTAAACCTATTAGTTTCTTCATTATTTGTAATAGTTCTTTATTTGGGAGGCTGGACTATCTCTATTCCGCACATATTTCTTTCTGAGTTTTTTGAAATAAATAAACCATACGGTGTTTTTGAACGGACAATTGATATCTTTATTACATTAGCTAAAACTTATTTGTTCTTGTTCATTCCTATCATAACAAGATGGACTTTACCTAGGATAAGAATGGACCAGCTGTTGAATCTTGGATGGAAATTTCTTTTACCTATTTCTCTCGGTAATCTATTATTAACAACTTCTTCTCAACTATTTTCACTGTAAAAGGCTATGATAGCCTATATTCCCAACTTGGGTCAAAGAAGAGAAATAAACAAAGAAAAAAATTATTTATATATATATATATTCACGATATGTTCCCTATGGTAACTGGGTTCATGAATTATGGTCAACAATCAGTACGAGCTGCAAGGTACATTGGTCAAAGTTTCATGATTACCTTATCCCACGTAAATCGTTTACCCATAACTATTCAATATCCTTATGAAAAAGTAATCACTGCGGAGCGTTTCCGCGGGCGAATCCATTTTGAATTTGATAAATGTATTGCTTGTGAAGTATGCGTTCGTGTATGTCCTATAGATCTACCCGTCGTTGATTGGAAATTGGAAACGGATATTCGAAAAAAACGATTACTTAATTACAGTATTGATTTCGGAATCTGTATATTTTGTGGTAACTGTGTTGAGTATTGTCCAACAAACTGTTTAGCAATGACTGAAGAATATGAACTTTCTACTTATGATCGTCATGAATTGAATTATAATCAAATAGCTCTGGGGCGTTTACCAATAGTAATAATTGACGATTATACAATTCGAACTATTTTGAATTCGCCTCAAATTCAAAATAAGTAAATCCTTGATTAAAGCAAATTTTTGAATTACTAAGGTTCAGTTTTGATTTAACAAAATTAGTTTTTCCATTTTGTTTGATCTCAATAACTACAAATACCCACTGGTTATTCGTTGATAAGAATTGCGTCTTAATTTGGATTGAAAATTCATTAATTAATATCTCTGACAGTATTTCGAAACGGTTAGTTTCGTATTCGAGCTGCTCTATTCAGAGAAAAAATAAAATTTGTACAATAACTGTACCCACATTAATTTAAACTCCCTAGGATTTAATGCAAGTATAAATTTATTATGAATCACCAAATCAACTATTTTTTTTGGTCTGGTTTTAATAAGGTCATGAAAAATTTTTTGAGTTATTTATCTCTTATCCTACATATAATGGACGTGCATGGACCCATACATGATTTTCTTTTAGTCGTTCTGGGATTAGGTCTTATCTTAGGCGGTATAGGAGTAGTATTACTTAGAAACCCAATTTATTCCGCCTTTTCATTGGGATTAGTTCTTGTTTCTATATCCCTATTCTATATTCTATCAAATTCATATTTTGTAGCTGCTGCACAACTCCTTATTTATGTGGGAGCTATAAATGTTTTAGTAATATTTGCTGTAATGTTTATGAACGGTTCAGAATATTACAAAGATTTTAATCTTTGGACTGTTGGGAATGGGGTTACTTTGCTGGTTTGTACAAGTATGTTTGGTTTACTAATGACTACTATTACAGATACGTCATGGTACGGGATTATTTGGACTACAAGGGCAAACCAGATTATAGAACATGATTTGATAAGTAATAGTCAACAAATTGGAATTCATTTATCAACAGAGTTTTTTCTTCCCTTTGAATTCATTTCGATAATTCTTTTAGCCGGTTTGATAGGTGCAATTTCTGCGGCGCGCCAATAATAATAAGGAAAAATTATCTCAACTTATTAACAGCAATCCAAATCAAATTTCATTCTGTATTATCGCATTTATTTCCAGAATTTTCAATTGTTTATGTCTAAAATAGAAATTTTTTTTATTCGACCCATTCCCAATATATTTCTTTGTTCCATACTTTGTTTTTTATATTATATTCTAGTAAATTGAATTAAATTAAATGCGTTGCTCATCTTATATTGAAATGAATTGAAATTACTAAGGAGTTGTTCAATGATGCTGGAACATGTACTTGTTTTGAGTGCCTACTTATTTTCTATCGGTATCTATGGATTGATCACCAGCCGAAATATGGTTAGAGCTCTTATGTGTCTTGAACTTATACTAAATGCAGTTAATATAAATTTAGTAACATTTTCTGATTTTTTTGATAGCCGCGAATTAAAAGGAAATATTTTCTCCATTTTTGTTATAGCCATTGCAGCGGCCGAAGCAGCTATTGGACCAGCTATTGTTTCGTCAATTTATCGTAATAGAAAATCAATTCGTATCAATCAATCGAATTTGTTAAATAAGTAGTATAGTAGTATTAACCATACAAATTAGAATATTCATAAATTGGAATTAGTGTGTATTATACATTTTGGATGATCATGTTTGCGAAAATATAAGAAATCAAAGTATCTTGGTTCTCTCCCATGAGTGGATCCATAAGTGGATTGATTAGAATTTTTCTAATCAATCGGAATCATTGATTCATTTAGTATCTAAATATATGATTCATTTACAAGTTTACTAGATCGAAAATTTTTTATTAAAAAAAATGATAGATAGATCCCATGTCACATTCCGTAAAGATTTATGATACGTGTATAGGGTGTACTCAATGTGTCCGAGCTTGCCCCACGGATGTATTAGAAATGATACCTTGGGACGGGTGTAAAGCTAAGCAAATTGCTTCTGCTCCAAGAACAGAGGATTGTGTGGGTTGTAAAAGATGTGAATCCGCCTGTCCAACGGATTTCTTGAGTGTTCGGGTTTATTTGTGGCATGAAACAACTCGAAGTATGGGTCTAGCTTATTGATACGTTCCAAAAAACCCGACTTAAATACGACTACATTTGATTTTTTTACCTTTACCGACAAAAGCGCGTGCTCAAATCGAAATATATATTTCGATTTGAGCGCGCGCTTTTCTGGTCCAAGTCTATCTTATTTTTACTACGAATTTTTTTCCTTGGTTAACAATAATTGTAGTTTTGCCAATATTTGCGGGTTCCCTAATTTTCTTTTTTCCTCATAGAGGAAATAAGGTAATTAGGTGGTATACCATTTCTATATGTATAATAGAACTCCTTCTAACAACCTATGCATTCGGGTATCATTTCCAATTGGACGAGCCGTTAATCCAACTGATAGAGGATTATAAATGGATACATTTTTTTGATTTTTCCTGGAGGTTGGGAATAGATGGAATTTCGATAGGACCCGTTTTGCTGACGGGATTTATCACTACTTTAGCTACTTTAGCGGCTCGGCCGGTTACTCGAGAGTCCCGATTATTCCATTTTCTGCTGTTAGCAATGTATAGCGGTCAAATCGGACCATTTTCTTCTCAAGACATTTTACTTTTTTTCATCATGTGGGAATTAGAATTAATTCCAGTTTATCTACTTATATCCATGTGGGGAGGAAAGAAACGTTTGTATTCTGCGACAAAATTTATTTTGTACACTGCGGGAAGTTCTGCCTTTTTTTTAATGGCAATTCTAGGTATTTGTTTAGCTGGTTATAATGAACCAACATTAAATTTTGAAACATCAGCGAATCAATCATATCCTGTAGAACTCGAAATTCTCTTCTATATTGGGTTTTTTATTGCTTTTGCTGTTAAATTGCCGATTATACCCTTACATACTTGGTTACCAGACACTCATGGAGAGGCACATTACAGTACTTGTATGCTTCTAGCTGGAATCTTATTAAAAATGGGAGCGTATGGATTGGTTCGGATCAATATGGAATTATTGCCTCGCGCCCATTCTATATTTTCCCCTTGGTTGATGATAGTCGGCACAATTCAAATAATCTATGCAGCTTCAACATCTCCCAGTCAACGTACTTTAAAAAAAAGAATAGCTTATTCCTCCGTATCCCATATGGGTTTCATAATTATAGGACTTGGTTCTATAAGCGATACAGGACTCAACGGGTCCATTTTACAAATAATTTCTCATGGATTTATTGGTGCTGCACTTTTTTTCTTGGCAGGAACGAGTTATGATCGAATACGTCTCGTTTATCTCGATGAAATGGGTGGAATGGCTATCACAATTCCAAAACTATTTACGACTTTCAGTATCTTATCAATGGCCTCTCTTGCATTACCGGGCATGGGCGGTTTTGTTGCAGAATTAATAGTCTTTTTTGGAATACTTACTAGCCAAAAATATCTTTTAATGCCCAAAATCCTAATTACTTTTGTCATGGCAATTGGAATAATATTAACTCCTATTTATTCATTATCTATGTTACGCCAGATGTTCTATGGATACAAGCTTTTTAATGCCCCAAACTCTTATTTTGTTGATTCTGGGCCGCGGGAATTGTTTCTTTCGATCTCGATTCTTTTACCTGTAATAGCTATTGGCATTTATCCGGATTTCGTTTTCTCACTATCAGTTGAGAAAGTCGAAGCTCTTCTATCTAATTTTTTTTATCCATAGTTTTCGTGAGTAAACCAAAAAATGAAAAAAAAAAAATATATATATATTCTTATTTTAAAAATGATTTGAATGAAAAATAAGTACTTTTTTTTTCTAAAGTTTGAGTAAAATAAATGGCAGTTATATTATAATTATGTATGTAATCAAGCGAGAACCCTTTGAATCCATTAATGGAAATGCAAAAAATCAAAGGAAAGGGTTCTCGCTTGATTACACCAAATTTTCTTATATACACTTATACTTTCCTATGTTTATTTTGTATTGTTCAAGTACTTTCTGCAATTCAATTAGATGGTAATGTAAATGAACCATAACTATGTAATCCTATTCCTAATAAATTAACCCCAAAATAGCATACCCAAATTATAAGAAAGCCCGTTGAGGCCACAATTGCAGAATTTTCACTTTTCAAAATTTTATTTGTTCGAATATGTAAATAAATTGCAAATATGGTCCAAGTAATAAATGCCCAAGTCTCCTTTGGATCCCAATTCCAATATGACCCCCATGCTTCATTAGCCCATACTGCTCCTGAAAGAATACCTATCGTTAAAAAGATAAATCCTAGACTAATAATACGAAAACCCCAAAGATCCAATTGTTCAATCAATTGAAACCTGTAATAATTCCTAGAATAAATAAAAGAAGTTTTTATTAAACTATTTTTTTTTTCTATTATGTATTGAATCTTGCCCAGCGAAAATGGCTCGTTTACCGAATTTTTTCTTTTACGAAAATTTAGGATGAAATTTTGAAATGTAATGACTAAAAGAGCTAGTGATAATAATGCTCCGCATAAAAGAGCTGCATAGCCCAATACCATCATACTTACGTGCATCATTAACCAATGGGATTGGAGAGCGGGTACTAATATTTCGGATTGATTCATTTCAGTTAAAAGACCTGAAGTAGCAAAACCTTGGGTAAAAATAGCACTTGGCGCGGTTATTGCGTTTAAATTGAAATAGGTTTTCATTTTTTGAAAATACGGAACGATATGAATACTGGAGAAACTCCATGAAAGAAAGATTAATGATTCATATAAATTACTTAATGGGAAATGTTGCAAATAAATCCAACGAGTAACTAATAATCCCGTTAGACAGGAAAAAGTAGTCATCATCCCCTTTTGTGACGAATCAGATAGTCCTACGATTTCATCTACTAATAAAGTTAGCAAATGAATTGTAATTACAATTGAAACGACAGAAAAGGATATATGTGTAAATATATGCTCTAAAGTTGAAAATATCATAACAAATAAAAAAAAAGGGGAGGGGGGGGGGGGGGTTCAATTCAATTTCAATTATAGGATAATTGAATTCAACTCGGGAGTTGAACTTAGTCTAGGACTCACTCTTTTAGAAAATGACATGCCGCCACTCGGACTCGAACCGAGATGCTCTAGCACTGCTTCCTAAGAGCAGCGTGTCTACCGATTTCACCATAGCGGCTTGTTCTAAATCATAATAATACCTTTTTGATTCAATTGTCGAGAGTCAATTCAATGCAATTTCTCTTTTTTGATTGATCCTCGAGTGGAAAGATAGAATCGAAAATCTGCGTATTCGCCCTAGAATCACTTAAAAAAGGAAAGGGTTTTTATTTTTTTAATTAGGTTCAATTTCAAGTCAGGGTATATCTAGTGATAGTGACTTAAAGAAACAATTATTTAGCAAGTTATAAAACACATTTTAATTAATTAGTTTTAACAATCTATTAGTGACTACAAAATTTCTATATGTTCGTCTCTAATTTAATTAGTTTAATAAATATATTCAATATACAGGTAATATACAAAATAGTATAGTTATTCTATACAATATAGACAATAAAAGCTCAAATTTTTTTATTATCGAATAGATGGGGATTCTTATTTTCCCCATCATAAAAACCATAAAACATACTCAAAAGAAAGGTTTAATCTTCTTTTTGTGTTTATTCTTTATTTCAAAGAAAGAAGACTTTTTGAATTCGAAAAGCGAAACAAATTTAATTTCTCATTGTTATTGATCGGGTCAAAACAAAACATTCGAGAATATAAATTTTTCATTTTATATCTATTTATATTACCGTATATATATAAACCTAATATAAATATAATTTTATTATAATTAGAATAATATAATTCTAATAAAATAAAAATTTTTATAAATTTTTTATAACTTATAATCTAAAACTTATAAAGACATTATAAAATAAAGACATTATAAAAAATTTACAATTAATTAGAAACAAATTAGACTGACTGCTTTTCAAATCAAAGCAACTCAGATTTTTCCAATCTTTGATTATTTATTTGTTGCATAAAAAAAACTTTTTGAATTCCTTGTAGAAAGAGATTTAGCTAATGAAAAAGCTTTCAATGCTGCCAAATATCCTTTTTTTTTCCAAAGATTTTTACGAATACGTTTTTTTGAAATAGAAATACGTTTTTTCGGAACTGCCATTAAAAAATAGAATAAGTTTTTAATTGTTATAGTTGGATGTCAAAGACATCTATTATCGATTGTTCAAAAAAACAATTGTTTTTTACTTTTACTATGAATTATTTGGCTATCTATTTCTTTTCTAACCAGTATACCCCTTATAAAAATATCAATATAGAAAAATCAAAATTGCATAAATATAAATATAGTAATAAAAAAAACGACAGTATACCATCTCTGTATAATTTTTTTTATTGTTCTACATGTATTTATACAGGTAATAAAATGAGCTAAAATACATAATAAAAAAAATATAAAGTTTTAATAAACCAACCCTAGTACCTTATTAATTTTGGAAATTACTTTCCAAATTAATTGCCCAGGCTCACCTAAAAAGTACATCAAATTAGAATCTAATTTTAAAATGTGCAAGAGACTAGGACTTAATCTATTATCTATTTAATTTCGAAAAGTTATTTTCTTAATTCCGCCTTTAGGGAACGCTAAGTCTTGGTTTGAAGATCCTAGCCTTTACTAAAAAAAGAAATATCTTGTCTTAAAATAAAAGACAATCAATTCAGTTGCACAAATCTATTGATTAATGATTCTGACTAAACCAACTAAAAAAAACGAACTTTTTTGGTAAAATTATAGTTTTTTATGATTCAGGTCAAATTATTTAGCCTTGTTCTATAGATATGTAAATTATTGGAATAATACATACTAATAATTAAGTTAAGATGAAAATTTCCATTTTCCTTTCTTTTATCAAATTTTAGGCAATAATTGAATTTTACTAAAAGTACTATGTTTTTTTTAGTTTTCAATAGTAATTCATTTAAACTATTTTAATCTCTTGATTTGAAATATTTTAAATCGTTGAAAAAAATTCAAAATAATTAAGTCTAGAAAATTCTATATTTTGTATATTTGAATTTTTTTTTTTTATTTTATTAACCGATCCCTTTCATTTCAAAAAAACTAAGAGCCAGTAAATCAGAAACAATTAATTAAGATAAAAAGAATTTTTTTTATGCAATATACATATCCATATTCATGGATTATACCTTTTATTCCCCTTCCAGTTCCTATATTAATAGGAGCAGGACTTCTACTTTTTCCCAAGGCAACAAAGGATCTTCGCCGTATTTGGGTTTTTCCTAGTATTTTATTCTTAAGTATAGTTATGATTTTTTCAACCTATCTGGCTATTCAACAAACGAATAATCCTTCTATCTATCTATCTATATGGTCTTGGACTATCAATAATGACTTTTCTTTAGAATTTGGTTATTTCGTTGACCCACTTACTTCTATTATGTTAATATTAATCACTACTGTTGGAATTCTGGTTCTTATTTATAGTGACAATTACATGTCTCATGATCAGGGATATTTGAGGTTTTTTGCTTATATGAGTTTTTTTAATGCGTCAATGTTAGGATTAGTTACTAGTTCTAATCTGATACAAATTTATTTTTTTTGGGAATTCGTTGGAATGTGTTCTTATCTATTAATAGGGTTTTGGTTCACCCGGCCTACTGCAGCGAATGCTTGTCAAAAAGCGTTTGTGACTAATCGCGTTGGAGATTTTGGTTTATTAGTAGGAATTTTAGGCTTTTATTGGATAACGGGCAGTTTAGAATTTCGGGATTTATTTGAAATATTCAATAACTTGGTTTATAATAATGAGGGTAATCTTTTATTTTATACTTTGTGTGCCTTTCTATTATTTGCTGGTGCAATTGCTAAATCGGCTCAATTTCCACTTCATGTATGGTTACCCGATGCCATGGAAGGTCCTACCCCTATTTCAGCTCTTATACATGCTGCTACTATGGTAGCGGCCGGAATTTTTCTTGTCGCCCGGCTTCTCCCGCTTTTAATAGTTTTACCTTACATAATGAAGCTAATAGCTTTGATAGGTATAATAACATTACTTTTAGGAGCCGCTTTAGGTCTTGCTCAAACGGATATTAAGAGGGGTTTAGCTTATTCTACAATGTCTCAATTGGGTTATATGATGTTGGCTCTCGGTATAGGTTCTTATCAAGCGGCTTTGTTTCATTTGATCACTCATGCTTATTCTAAAGCATTGTTGTTTTTAGGTTCCGGGGCTATTATTCATTCAATGGAAACTATTGTAGGTTATTCTCCAGATAAAAGTCAGAATTTGGTTCTTATGGGAGGTTTAAAAAAACGGGTGCCTATTACAAAAACATCTTTTTTAGTAGGTACACTTTCTCTTTGTGGCATTCCGCCTCTTGGATGTTTTTGGTCTAAAGATCAAATTCTTAATGATAGTTGGTTGTATTCACCGATTTTTGCAATAATTGCCTATTCCACCGCGGGCTTAACTGCATTTTATATGTTTCGGATATATTTACTTACTTTTGAGGGCCATTTAAATGTTTATTTTCAAACTTATAGTGAAAAAAAAAAAAGCTCGGTTTATTCAACATCTTTATGGGGTAGAGAAGGACAGGGGTTGATTAAACCAAATTATTACTTATTACCTTTATTAACAAGTAATAATTATAAAAGGATTCCTTTTTTTTTCAAAAAGAAAAATCAACTCCATAGTAATGGAAGAAGTATGACGGTGCCTTTCTTTACTATTCCTTATTTCGGAACTAACAACAGTTTTTTGTATCCCCATGAATCGGACAATACTATGCTATTTCCTATGCTTGTATTAGGTTTATTTACTTTGTTCATTGGCGTCATAGGAATTCCTTTCTTCAATCAATTCAATCAAAAAGGAATGCAGTTGGATATATTATCCAAAATATTAACTCCGTCTATAAACCTTTTACATCAAAATCAAAAAATAGGGATGGGTTGGAATTGGTATGAATTTTTAACAAATGCAACTTTTTCAGTTAGTATAGCTTCTTGCGGAATCCTAATCGGATCCTTTTTATATAAGCCTGTTTATTCCTCTTTACAAAATTTATATTTCTTTAATTCATTTGTTAAAAGTTTTTCTAATAAACTG